AATAGTAAAATAATATATCTAAAATAGATAAAGAAGGGATTTTATCAAGCCTTCCATTGTGGGTAATGGAACTATGTAAGATAGTAATTATCCCCTTTCAATTCGGAGAGATGGCTGAGTGGACTAAAGCGTCGGATTGCTAATCCGTTGTACGAGCCTTTCGTACCGAGGGTTCGAATCCCTCTCTTTCCGTTTCCGTTGATAACTCGGTATTTTATTGTTCTTTCAAATTCCAACGCTTCGAACCTTTTTTTGATTTTGTTATTTAATTAAAGATGTGCAATAGATAAAACCCTAATCACATTGAAAAAATTAAGCAAGCAAAAGGAAAGCCCTCTTTCTTTTTTTATTCTTCGCGTCCAGGATTACGTCCTGGATCATTAGATAGGAATCCGAAGATGAAGAGAGAAACAAAGAATATCACTACTGTGTAAACAAAGAGTTTGAGAGTAAGCATTACACAATCTCCAAGATCATTGTTTTGAAAAAAAAAGAGAATAGATTCTCCATTTTTATACCACATATCCTATTTTGACACCAATAAATCATGTCTAGGACATGATTCAAAATTTCATCGAAAACTTACAGCAGCTTGCCAAACAAAGGCTAATAGAAAAAAGAGAACGGGTATTACTGGCATAAAATCTACGATTGGGTTCAAAAAAGCGTAGGCCTCAGGTAGTTTGGCTAAGAAAAAACCACTCGAATAAAGGGCGGAATTAAGACAGATACAGATCAAACTAAAGATATTAAGCATAACAAACATTTTTTTTATTGGACTTGGAGATAATTGTATTTTGATTGAGTTAATATAATAATATAAATATATTATTATTGATAATTAATTGGTATACGGTCAAAATGAGGAAAGGCGGGTCGATCAAAATGAATTGTTGTTTTTGAACTTGAACTCGCCCAATCAAAAATGTATCTATTTTCTTTTGCGAATTGAAGAAACCATCCTTTCATACAATATCTTAATTGAATTATATGTAATGATCAATAAATTCAGTTTTATTCTATAGATAATTCTATATCTACACGTGTCAAAATCCCAGGAACAATAGAGTCCATAGATATTTGGACTGGAATTGACGAATAACCAATACAATACTAGTCTTTAGTAGTATCGAACATAAATCTAAATGGGGCGTGGCCAAGTGGTAAGGCAACGGGTTTTGGTCCCGGTATTCGGAGGTTCGAATCCTTCCGTCCCAGGAAATACCTATTATTTCTATACTATATAAATAGACATTATTAGAATAATTAAATGAAAGAAAAAAGGGCCTAAATCTTCCTTTCCATCAACCCGTTTTATCCACTCCCACTCTATGAAAAAAAAGAATTCGATTTTTTCAATCTATATTTTTTGAATCGCGGATTTTTTTATGATCATCAAATGCGATCCTTAGTAAAACTTTATTCAAATAGTGATGTTGGTATGAGGCGGGGGTTTTCCATTAAATAACTATTTGAATCGTTTCTTCTGACTATTTGATATTCGAAGAAGTCTGAGATTGTTGAATATAACCTATTAGGTTACTTGAAGATGGAATGTAGATTTACTTTAGAAAGCACCAATTCATATAAAAGAAGAATAAATATAGATTTCTATGAAACGATCGAACAAGTGACTATTCATGATTCCATAATTGAATCAATTACATATCAGTCCCAAACTAGAGAAATGTTATGGTAAAACTTCGTTTGAAACGATGTGGTAAAAAGCAACGTGCGACTTGACAGACATAATCAGTTGTGGATTTTTACACCCACCATTTTCTATTCTATAGAAATGAAAGTGCTCTTGGCTCGACATCATATACTGTTGGGGTTTAACGTCAACAGTATATGATGTAGCTCGAGCAGAAAGTATTGATTCATTTCTCAGGGGCAAGGATCTACGGTTAGTGCCAATTAATAAGTTGGAACAACTTCGTAAGTAAATTTTCGATCTAGTAGAAATCGAAACGATCCAATTCGAGCAAGTTTCAAATAAAATAAGGAAAATTTGTTTGAATTGGTGAAACTCTTTTGATCAAAAGTGTATCATGCGGGAATCGACCGGGCGTATGATTTTTTGATAGAAAGAAATCATAAAAAGGGGCATGTTGCTGTCGTTTTGAAATGATTCAAATTCACCGAAGTAATGTCTAAACCCAACGATTCCAGGCAAAGAGAAAGTATTTTGGAACAAGGAAATGCCGTTTTCAATTGTCTCGACAACCAGATAAAGGAAAAAGAATCCAAATATATTCTAAATGAGACAAACAAAAAGGGGTTAGAGACCACTCAAAAAATGAAATGCCTAAGGCTTTTCTTTTGAACTATTTCAGAGTTATCCAACTTGAGTTATGAGAATACAAACGATTTTTTTTGATAAAGAGGAATAAAAAAGGATTAAATAATCCTCTAATTGATTTGATGATGTTATGGATCTATTTAACATTCTAATTCTATACATAGATCTAACTTCCAATTTCTCGAGCCGTACGAGGAGAAAACTTCGTATACGTTTCTAGGGGGGGTTATAGTTCATCTACATCTATCCCAATGAGCCCTTTATCGAATCGTTGCAATTGATGTGCGATCTCGAAGAGAAGGAAGAGATCTTCGTAAAGTGGGGTTTTATGATCCGATAAAAAATCAAACCTATTTAAATATTCCCGGCATTCTATATTTTCTTGAAAAAGGCGCTCAGCCTACAGAAACTGTTTATGATATTTTAAAGAAGGCGGGGGTTTTTACAGAATTGAATTTTAATCAAACGAAAGCCAATTTATGAAATAAAAAAAAGAGAGAGAAGAGGGTGGGGGTGATTCATATATAGCTTTGTATAATTTTTTTCTACTATACTACCCCCCCCAATTACTTCTATTATTGTTACCATAGAATACCATCTTATATAATGACAAAAATCTGTTTTTTTGATATAATTTGATATAAGATGGATAGAAAAAGATCAGGTGAATAAATGAAGTAATTGGATCGACGAGGCATATAAAATTTTGGCATTTTCTCCAATTGGGAGTTTTTTGTTGTAACTGCATTAACAAAGAAATAAACCCGAGACGGGATTCTTTCCTATTTCGTCCTTAATCTTTGCTGTTTTTCTAGTTATCTATATTATCTATCTAGTGTTATGCTAATCCAGCACAAGTCTCTTATTCATTTTATTTTCATTCTACTTTTATTCTAAGTATTCAATTCATATTGACAACAGTGGATCAAACAAATATAATTCGATCGTGTATAAACGGATCTATTTTTTTTGAGTTTTTCGATTCAGAATCTATTAGAAATTTTGTATTCGATAGATTTCTTGATAGTTCAGTATTTTGATTGATTGTGTCGTGCAATTTTTTCCCTTTTTTATTTTTACTCCGATTGTTGTACCCACACATTCACATTTTTTTTGATTTTTATTAGGGTTGCTAACTCAACGGTAGAGTCCTCGGCTTTTAAGTGCGGCTAGCATCTTATACACATTTGTATGAAGTAACAGATTCGTTTCTACCTCCGGTAGAGTTTGTAAGACCACGACTGATCCTGAAAGGAATGATTGGAAAAAACAGCATGTCGTATCAATAGAAAATTCTGAGAATATTTCATTCTTACTGGATCGGTTCAAAATCTTGTTTGAATTCTTAGTGAGAAATAAAATGAAATAAATTCCGAGTTGGGTCGAATGAATAAATGGATAGAGTCCTATGAACCCAATTAATTATAGGGAAAGAAAAAGCAACGAGCTTCTGTTCTTAATTTGAATGATTCCCCAATCTAATTACACGTTAAAATTTTATTAGTGCCCGGTACGGGGAAAGGGTTTTCCATTAGTGAATGATTATCAATTTTTTAATGAGTCCTAACTATTAGCTATTTCCCATTTTGGGTTAGCCAAAAATGTGTAAAAGAAGCAGCATCTTGATAAAGATAGTTTTTCCAAAATCAAAAGAGCGATTGTGTTGAAAAAATAAAGGATTTCGAATCCATCTTGTTATCCTATAACAAATAGAAAACTAAGAGGATAGGGAGTCCCTTGATGAGTCTACCCATTTCCGAGGTATTTTTTCTTTTCTTACTATAATACCCTGTTTTGACTATATCGTACTATGTATCATTTGATAACCAATAAACCCCTTACTTTAATTAATAATTAATTCTATTTTTCTTTATTTTTAGTTCAAAGCGAATTGGGAATGGAGGAATTTCAAGGATATTTAGAACTAGGTGGATCTCGGCGCCACGACTTCCTATACCCCCTTATTTTTCGGGAGTATATTTATGCACTTGCTAATAATCATGGTTTAAATAGATCCATTTTGTTCGAAAATGCCGGTTCTGACAATAAATCTAGTTTAATAATTGTGAAACGATTAATTACTCGAATGTATCAACAGAATCATTTGATTATTTCGGCTAATGATTCTATTCTAAATCCATTTTTTGGGCACAATAAGAATTTGTATTCGCAAATTCTCTCAGAGGGATTTGCGGTCATTGTGGAAATTCCATTTTCCCTACGACTATTATCTTCCTTAGAAAGGAAGCATATAGCAAAATCTCATAATTTACGATCAATTCATTCAATATTTCCTTTTCTAGAGGACCGATTTTCGCATTTAGATTATGCGTCAGATGTACTAATACCCTATCCCACCCATTTTGAAATTTTGGTTCAAAACCTTCGCTACTGGGTGAAGGATGCCTCTTCTTTGCATTTATTACGTTTCTTTTTCTACGAGTATTGTAATTGGAATAGTCTTATTACTCCCCAAAAACATATTTCCATTTTTTTAAAAGGTAATCCAAGATTATTCTTGTTCCTATATAATTCTTATGCATGTGAATACGAATCCATCTTCCTTTTTCTCCGTAATCAATCTTCTCATTTCCGGCCAACATCTTCTGGAGTCTTTTTTGAGCGAATATATTTCTATGTAAAAATAGAACTTCCTGTTGAAGTTTTTTTTGATAATGATTTTCGGGACATTCGAGCC